ACAATATGGAGTAAAAAAGCCAAAATAAATGATTTATTTTCAGCCTTTATGAAATAGATTCTTGAACCTTTTTCATACTCATGTCACGACGAAGTACTGCAGAAAAAAAAACTGCAAAATCCGATCCTATTTATCATAATCGATTAGTTAACATGGTGGTTAACCGTATTCTTAAAAACGGGAAAAAATCATTGGCTTATCGAATTCTTTATCGATCCATCAAAAATATTCAACAAAAGACGGAGAAAAATCCACTATCTGTTCTACGCCAAGCAATACGTAGAGTAACCCCCAATGTAACAGTAAAAGCAAGACGTGTGGGTGGATCAACTTATCGAGTTCCCATTGAGATAAGATCTACACAAGGAAAAGTACTTGCCATTCGTTGGTTATTAGGGGCATCTCGAAAACGACCGGGTCGAAATATGGATTTCAAATTGAGTCACGAATTAATGGATGCTGCCAGAGGGAATGGCAATGCTATACGCAAAAAGGAAGAGACTCATAGAATGGCAGAGGCCAATAGAGCTTTTGCACATTTCCGTTAATCTATAAACAGGATCGAGATCTACCTATCTATATAGTGGATCTACATATCCTGATAAATTTGAATTAGATTCCCGTGCCCTCTTGAGAAGGCTTGCTTAAGGAGATAGATTATGGAGGAATAATCGATCCTATTCATGAGGATTATGTCAATTTTCTATTCCGAAAATTGGAAGTTAGAAATGATTTCTACTCTTTCGGAGATTCAAATAAATTACTAATTCATGATCTCACATGTACAAAGTGAAAACTTAAATTGAAATTATACCCTGAGATCATTTGAAAGAGTTTTATTTGCTTTTCTACCATGGAAGTTCTCTTTCTTTCCCCGGCCAGAATGTATCCTGATTCTCGTCCTAATTCTTCATTATCGATGATCAAGAAGATATAGCTTGGTTTTCATCTCTTTGTAATGAGCATAGTGGTCTTATCATTTCGGTGGTCTTATCATTTCGATGGAGAGAAGAACCTATGATCAGCTCTTTGGGTCATTTTCGAACGAACAATTTCAACGAAATATTTTGATGAATCAATTTATTACGTTCAACCCTATGTGTTCCTCTATCCGTGGAGTACATTCAATGTACAGAAATGACTATAACATAGTTTCTTTTATTCGTATTAACAGCTGCTCTAGGAGGAATGTGTTTTTTTTTTACGTGGTGCTAATGTAATGATTCAGCCTCATAGTTTTATAATGTTTCAGTTCATGTTCTTATATATTCTATTTATATACCAGAAGAGATGTACGCCTCAATCCAATGAGGCTACTATGAAATATTCACTTATGGGTGAGGCAAGTTCTTCCATTCTGCTGGTCTGGTCTATGCTCTTTCTTGGCTATATGGTTTATCCGGGGGAGAGATTGAGCTTCAAGAAATAGTAAATGGTCTCATAGATACACAAATGTATGACTCTCCAGGATTATGAATTGCGCTTATATCCATAACTGTAGGAATTGGGTCCGAGCTTTCCCCAGTTCCTTTTCATCAATGGACCCCTGACGTATATGAAGGAGTATGATTCGTTCTACAAATTACAAATTATTACCTATATAATAAAATATAGTGAGATATCTCTCTTTCTTTTTTTTAGATGTTTCTATCTCTCAAAACTCTATGGACATGCGGAAAAGAGAAAGAAAAGGACTGTTACCCCTACCTCCCACTCGGACCAAGACATCAATCGCTTTTACCGAAATAACAATTAAGGTAAAGCAAGGTCAGAAACAACTAAAAAAACTAATATATTTTAATGAAAAAAGATATTTTGTAAGAAGGATTGGTAATATTTTCTATTGATTTAATAGATTTGGTCTTATACATACGCGAGGAAGGTAATAAAAAAGGAATCAGATTCTTTTTTACGACCGATCGATATCAATACTCCAATACGCTATCTCTTACATATATTCTATATTCATCATGATATGAATAATATATATATATACTATTCATGTAATAGGATTCACTTTTTTGATGCCTTGATGGTGAAATGGTAGACACGCGAGACTCAAAATCTCGTGCTTAAGAGCGTGGAGGTTCGAGTCCTCTTCAAGGCATAATATTTTTTCATGTTTATTGAATGAGCGATTCAATGGCAAATATCGTATGATATTCTCTCAATAGACTGGGATGGGATAGATTTCCCTCGTATCAACAGATACGAGGTATTCCGACAATTAACTACAAGTTTAAGCTGCTGGAATAGGACAGTGGATCACAGACAGGATCTTGGCGATCTTCTCTATCTAATGAGGAGTCCATTCCGAAATGGTCCGCTCTTGTATTATGAGGTATATTTCATTAAGGACAAAGATTGAGAAGAATCTTTTAAGATCTTGCAAGATACATAGATTGACCATATACTCCTTGCAAAATTTTGCAAGATCCGGTAGTTGCGACCGAACCTCAACAACTATATCCGGATCCTGTGACTCTATGATGAACCTTTCCTCTCCTCTTAATAGTGTGGGAAGAGGGAATACTAGAACCGAAATCGAGGAGATAAGAAGTAAGCATAGTTTAGTAGAGAATATCTCATTAGGTTAAAGAGAATGGGCTTGTCTTTACTATGCTTACCCTACATGGTCGAGATCTCGGAGTGAGGAACCTATCTTAAAATGAAAAAAAAAAAAATATAAAATCTTTTTTTCCTCCAACATACTTACTATTCTTGGACAATACCAGGAAAAGATTAATTAAGGATCTGAAATCGGAGCTAGAGCCTCTCATTGATTTTCTGCCCGGTCAATTTTTTTACTTAATTCCATATTTCATTGCTCTTTCATCGATGGTTAGAGATTGGCTGATGTGAAATCTTAATCCTGTTATGAATTGAGTGTTCAATTTCATTTGGAAAAAGCCATTTCTTCTCCAACAATGTCTTTGTCATTTGATCCAATAACATTCTGTTAGATAGGAACAGATTTGATAAATATTGATAACTCTCGGATAGAGTATTATAAACAAAAGATTCATTAGATAATAAACTATTGGTTCCGAAGCATCTTTTGTGATGAATTAACGATTCGAAGCGGTCAACCTTTTTTATTGGATTTTCGATCAACCAACGTTGATATGTAAATGAAGGAGAATATGGCTGCATACGTTCCAATCGGATACCGATTGCTTGAATGCGTTTGAAATCCTCGATATGTTTCTTTTCTGCAAAAGACAATGGTTTCCACAAATTCATGATCGAAATCGAATTGGTCATGGATTTTGAATTATATCTATTAAAAGCACCTTGGAAACTTTTTTTAGAGAAAAAACCATATTTTGCTTTTCTTCTCCTTGAACCATAAGTAATATAGAGCCTTTTCAGCAGTTCTTCATTTGCGAAAATTTCTCGGCGTGAAAACACAAGACGCTGCTCTTGAAATAGGAAGGGATCCCAAATATATCGTCTTCCTAGAAAGAACATAGGTTTATTAGAGTCTTTATATTGCATCGGATATTGTATAGAAAATTGAGATCCTCCCATCTGCCCTTTTTCAAACGATCCGAACAGGTACGAAGATCCCAATTCATTGGTTCTTTTTGTACGATCGAATCGATTACTGCGAAGAAAACTAAGACGCCAGATCCTAGGAGCCCAAACTATTTTATTTATTACCCTATCCATTTGTTTTGCGCCGAGAGTTTCTTCTAGAAACTTCAATTCATATTCTTTCAGAAATCGTGTCATATCTAGATGATTTCTCATTTTGGGCTGAGGAGCAAATGTGATTTGATCCTTATCGGACTTACCCCGACATATTCCTAACCATGGAAACTCGACCAGAAGACTTTCTAAAAGACTAGAAGCTAGATTGAAATCATGCTCAGCGAATATATCGAGAGAAATCCAATTCTCTCTATTTCGTTCCGATATATACCACGAATCTCGAGCCGCTGATCCGGCCAAGCAACCCAAAATATGGGGGAGTATGGTAAATTCCTTCATAGTTGTTTCGGCAATCGAAGGTTCTAAATACCATTCGGACAAATAAGAAAACCTTTTCTTCCATAATTCCTTTTTTGTAGATAGAGGATTCATGGGAGAATTTCTTCTAAGTGTATTTTGTATAACAGCCTTTCCTACCTTGTAGAGAAGTCTTTCGTCATTTTTACCGAATCCAACCTGATTATCTATAGATTCCAAACCAAAATTTTGCCTATAAAGAGCTAATCGAATTGTATTAATGTCTATAACTGATTTCTTTCGGGTAATACTAATTGATAAGGCTTCATTGGCAAGTGCTGCTAGATCTCGTGCATTAGAACCTATGGTTCTAGATCCAAATTCATCGGGACAGGACAACTGTTTTTCCGAGTAGAACCCTTTGCTACGTAAAAGAATGGGAAATTCCCTTTGTCGTTGTGGGATAACAAGCATTCGAATATTGATCGATCTATCTAATCGATTTGGAGCTATTAGAGCTGGATCCACTTTTTTGGGGATATGAGTCGAAGCAATAAAAAGAATATTTCTGATAGAATCTTTCTCATCATCTCTAGAGAGATGGTTCACTAATAAACCGAGGAAAAAGTCAGTTAAGTTTAAACCAAAGAAAGATTGATTTAGGTCATTGAAATGAAGTTGATGAATGTTTGGAATCCATATTATGCAAGGAGACATTCTTTTCGCCAATTCGAGGGTAAGATTGAATTGTTGCATTTTTTCTTTCACCTTATTTTCAAAATCAGTCATACTACTTCCAGTACCAGGGTAATTTAAATATTCACCATACAATAACTTGTTCAGAGATATTTTAATTAAAGGAACATAAGAGTCTGCTGCTAGACTTTTGGCCAAATAGGATCGGCCAGTTCCCATAGGACCTATAAGTAAAATCCCTTTGGAAAGTAATGATCCTGTGTCGAGTGAGAAAGGTTTTCCATTAAATGTGGGGTTGGTTGGACACAATATTTGTGAAGAGGTAATCTTCTGACAAAAGGCAAGGAATACCCATCTTTCTGCTAAACAAAATTGATCGAACTTATAATTCATTAGATCTTTTTGATAAGTGTAAGCCAAATATCGTAAGTGAATAAGTCCCGGCTGTTCAGTAATTTGATAACCAAATTCATTCTTGAAGAAATTATGACTGTAAGTCAAATTCGATTCAAATTGAGAAATGTTTTTTCTCGTCATTAGAAATTGAACTAGTAATTCTATCTCTTTTTCGGAGATATCCATGCTAGAACACAATCTGTTAAACTCTCTTATTATAGTTATAGGCGAATAAAGCTTTCTATTCTTAATCTTATTCTTCATAGAAGAATAGCTGGATGTAGAAGAGAACAAGAGACTAGGTACAGAAGTATTCATTAGTTTTTGCAACTCGATCACGTATGACGGATCCTTTAAATACTTTATGAGTTCAAAGTCTATCTTTAAATTGATAAAGGCTAAGGAAATAACTTCAAAATATTGAAGAACGAAATACCCAAGGACGAAAAAAGGGATAAGAATCCCATATTCATACCCCCGAGCATTTAGTAATCTCAGATGTCCCCATATGAATGGTACTGATGACTTCTCTCGATCACTTGTTTCCTCTATGAAAAAATCCTCACAGGAAGACAAAAACTCATTCCAAGGATTCGTTACAAATAAAAACTTATTAAGAAGATTCGTTCTGAATCTAAAACTCAATTGAAATAGATTCGTTATAAATTTCCGTTGTATAGGTTCCCATAATGGATGATAAAGTTCCCACAAGATATTCAATTTATGCATAATCTTATGTTTAATATCTCGAAAAATAGATACAAATTGATTATTGCCATGTAGCAATATCTCCGGAAGAGTATCTAAAAGTATATTTACAAGATATTTAGACCATGCAGAAGTAAAAAACCAAGGCATATAGGTTTTAAACAGTTCCCATTTTGAAAAAATACTATCTATTCGATAGATCCTATACATCTCCTGTTTCTTAACACGTTCATTAAAACGAGATGATGGTATAATTTTATGTTCCTCTTTAGATGAAATTGAAAGGGTACTCCTTCCATCTATGCCTTTTTTTCTAATTATGTTTTTTGAACTTTCGGTTACAAGCCAATCTTGAATACGATGAAGCATTTCCTGGTTCTTATTGGGAAATATTTCGGATAGTAAATCATCTTGATAAGATCGAGTTTCAATAAGACCCATGTTTGAACTGAAACCCTTTTTAAGGTACTGATCGAGGTTGTTTTCTTCTGAATCGGATCTATTGATAAAAGGTTCACAATAAGTTTTTTCAAAATTGACTATTTGTTTTTTTGTTAAAGGCGTTGTATAAATCTCTTCAATCGAGGAAAGATATCTTTTGTCACGAACGAATGGATTCAATCGAGTTAGTAATTTGAAGGATCTGTACAAGTCATAGATTAATACAAACGTTTGGTCACCACTTTGTTTTCGTTGTAAATATTTAGGTAAGAATATGTTAGATACTTGTGATTGGATGAACGAAATAGTATCTTTATCTAAGTGAACGGGTCCTATTTCATCAATAGGCAAAGAAGAGAGATTGGTGTGGATGGACAAAAAATTGAATAATTGTCCATATGTAAGATTCTTCCTTTTTATATGAATCCTTTCCATATAAGAAGGTAATCTCTTATTATAATTTGACCGAGGATGATGCAAATAATCAAAAAATTGGAGCGTATTTGCTCCGTGAAAAGAAGCTCTCAATGAGCTCTGATCAGATAGTTTCGCGGGATTCAACCAATTGTCTCCATCGTTGGATATCGTCGAAAAATCAGTGTTATCGAATGATTCCATGCGATTATTTTCATAATTGAATAAGTCAATAATCAATGGATTAATCGGTATCTCATTCGGAATAAATGGTGCAATTGTTCTTTCATCGATCAATAATTTTGATCTTTGTGAAAGATTATAGTCATATAAAAGAAAGGGTTTATATTTTTTTAAATGAACGATTAGAGCACCAATTGGCTCCAACAACTCATTTAATTGTAGATAATTAAGACTTTTGAGTTTATGAAAGCGAAAATCCAAAATAGAAATGAAATTATTGAACTTATAATTGAACTTCGAAATTATATTGAAGTTCGAATTTAAGATCTTGACAATATTTTCAGAGAGGGAAGAAAACTTTGAATAATCTTTTTTGTTGGGAATTACAGACCAACCAATTGAATCTTTATTAGTATTAGTACATGATTCAATTGGATCAAACACTATTTTGAAATAGTTTTGTTTAGAAACAAAATGTTTCCAATATTTTAGAAAGTATTCGGTCTGATTGGACCATTTGTACACATTCAAATTCCGATTTATATTTTTATTTGTTCGAATAATAAAATGTTTGAACCATTCTCTCTGACTTTTTCTCCAATTTGATGAATGACGGCCAATTGTATCTTTCGTTACATTATGAAAACTTTCATTTTCTATCCAATTTGTTTGAATTTGATCCTTTAAATTGCGACTGAACCTGTTCATAAAATAGAATCTGTTGAATGCATTTGCCGAATATACAACAATCTTATATCGAATCGATTCATACCAATTGAAAGCTTCAGTTCTATAATAATTAAGAGGGGTTTCGATCTCCAAGCGATTTTTGAAATAGCTTTGGCTCAATTCTTTGTTGATTATTTGATCTAAATATTCATCTTCTTTACCAGTAATATTGAGTAGAACCCATAAAGATTGATTCTTCAATTTATCCCTGTGGTTGAAGATCCGATTGAATCTCAACGATCCATTCTCATTGAGTTCATATAATAGATTCATGTGATGATCAATATCAAGGGAATTCTTATCATGAACCTGGCTAGGCTTAGTTATTGATAGAATGAATTGATCTGTTATTTTCAGAACGATTTTTTTCGTTTTTGATCTCAAATTGTTGTGCAATATGTACTGTCCTTGCTTTCTAATAATATTACATCCGGGATCTGATGAAATAGTACAATTTGAGGAAGGATTTTCGATTTGAAAATATGTTTTGATCTTCCATAGATAAACTATCCTATTCATTAATGAATTGGATTTTGAATCCCTGAAATCCTGGAAAAAAACATCTTGTTGCCTTTTAAAGAATCTTTTAAATAAGTTGAAATCTTCAATGGACTTCTTAGTAGCACTAGGACCACCCATACACGGTTCATCTATTGGCAATATGTTAAAAAAAGAATAACGAATTGATTTTGTAAAATTATCAATGAATCTTTTCCTTTCCTTTGGAAAGGAATTATCTTCCATATATCTTTGATCTTCTTTAAATAATTCTTTCGCCCAAGAGATTGGAGAATATTCTGATAAACACTTTGAGGACAAATCTGATTCTCTTTTTGTTTGTTCTCTTTCAATAGGAGAAAGATCCCAAAGAATTGATCTTTCTCTTCGTTGCTCAATCTCCGTTTTATTTCTTGTGAATGGATCTTCACAAAGATCTTTTTCAGGTTCCCAATACTCATTTTTGGTTGAATTTATAGTTGAATCGATCTTCAAATTGATATCTTTCTTATCCTTCTCTGAATGAGTTTCGCCCGGTCCTTTATTTTCCGAGATAATCTCATCCTTCTTGTTCATGTTCCTGTCATATCCTGAATTGAAACTAATGGGATTGGAATGCTCTATGGATCGATTGTAAGATCTTTTCAATTGGAACGACAGGAAAAGATGCGGAAATATCAACCAATTTTTAGTGAAAGGTTTTAAATATTCTTCCGATGTTTCATTTCCAAGTTCCATAAAGTTTATATGTATAGGAAAGAGTTTCATCAAATAGAAATTTTTTCTCTCAATCATACTACTTTTATGATTGAAGCGATATGTAAGGACCGATAATGTAAGTACTACTACACCTTGGATCAAAAAATATGGATTGCTTTTGCGTAGATCGCGTAAAAGCAACGTACTGACAATTCTAAGGTCAAAGAGCTTTATAAGGCGCTCTCGATGCGAAAGGATTTGAATTAAAAATCTCACCAAATTGGATTCGGTCCATTGATTGCATAGAAATTGATAGCTTTGTATCTCCTCCAATTTCACTATCCAGGATCTGTTTTTTTTCATTTTTTTTTTTTACCCCCCCCCTTTTTTTTTCATCCCAATTAATGGAATATATAAACTAATATTGATTTAATATAATTGAAATCTCGTGTCAACTAATATGGATTTAATATAATCGGAAAGATTGTGTCAACTAATATGGATTTAATATAATCGGAAAGATTGTGTCAACTAATATGGATTTAATATAATCGGAAAGATCGTGTCAACTAATATGGATTATATATAATCGGAAAGCTCGTGTCAACTAACCAATACCATTATACTAAATGGATAGTAAATATACCAAATGGATAAAATCCATTCCGTTTTTTCTCTTATTTTATGGGCGAACGACGGGAATTGAACCCGCGCGTGGTGGATTCACAATCCACTGCCTTGGTCCACTTGGCTACGTCCGCCCCGTAAAAACAAACCAATTGTCTCTATCCACGGTCATTTCTTACAAGAAGAATCAATTTTATAGGTTAATGAACTAACGTTTGTATGTAGGTCGACGACCCCTGACAGGGGATCAGAGCAAGATCGATGACTAGCTCCTAACCAACTCTCGAACAAGTTGTTCAGTCCAGCCTTGGACCTCTGTAAAATGTCTGTTTACAATATTTGACATGAATCAAATATGAGAGAATTTGATTGGGTCCCGAATCACCCAATTTAAGATCCGAGTCTATACTCATATTATAGAATGACTATGTTTATGATCTTTATCCAGCATCCATGGCTGAATGGTTAAAGCGCCCAACTCATAATTGGCGAACTCGCGGGTTCAATTCCTGCTGGATGCAGAGGAACTGCCCATATCCATTATTTCTGGAATGGGAAGAAGGATGAGGAGTAACAACAAACATGAAATTGAACAGTACCAAACCTTTCATTTTTTTTTTTGAAAGGCTTGGTACTGTTCAGTTAAGCAATACACAGTAACAATCCATCGGAATA